CTTTTAATCGATTTCAATTGATCCCCCGTTACTGTTCAGAAGATAAGTAATAGGTAGGGATGACAGGATTCGAACCCGTGACATTTTGTACCCAAAACAAACGCGCTACCAAGCTGCGCTACATCCCTTTCAATTGGTTTACAGTGTCATTGTAGAGAATCCCTTTTTTGTTTTCCATATCTTTATTTCTTCCGTTGATATACACAAATATCTTGTCATTTCTTCTTTTTGGTCTCATATAACATATAATTATATTAAAAATAGTAAAAGACTTTTAATATATTTCTATTCTATTTATTATATTTCTATTATATTAAAGTATGAAATAAATATGAAACCTTGTAAAAAGATGACTATTTTTCGAGAATTTCTGGCCTAACGGGGCCTATTTCTTTCTTTTAAGATTAAGAAAGGTACGAGCCCTTTTGTACATTTCAAGTTATACATTTCAACTTGAATTAGGGATTCTGCGTACAAATACAAGCGGTCAGTCATTAAGTACATATACACATCTGGTTATATATGTATTAGCATTATGTATTAGAAATAATAAAGAAGGAGGATAATTTAAAATGCGAGATCTAAAAACATATCTCTCCGTGGCACCGGTAGTAAGTACTCTATGGTTCGGGTCTTTAGCAGGTTTATTGATAGAGATCAATCGTTTTTTTCCGGATGCGTTGATATTCCCCTTTTTTTCATTCTAGTTATTGATATGGTAGTATGGTAGGGGGAAGAGGATTAGAGATAGAATCAAATATCTGTAACTAACCCCTTACCTTCTTTTTTTTTTTTTTTTCAAATATACGTTAGAAAAACAAAAAAGGGATTCCCCCTCGGTGAAACTAGTAACTTGGGCCAGGCTCCAATTAAAATAAAATTAATAAAAAATAGAATGAAATGTAATGGTTGGGGCAATAATATCATAGAAGATACTTAAATAAAAATTAAATGCTGTACGGCAATTAAAAATCTGAAATCTAGTAATATAGTTAGAAATCACTATATTACTTAACTTATTAATATATTGGTATTATTACTAGAATTGATAATTGATTTATTGCAACGAAATCGCTCTTTCATAATTCGATTTCGAGTTACCCGTTTTTTTTGTTCCTTTCTTCTTCCTCGTTTCGGATCGGAAAATTTAAGAATTGAATGAATCAAAAACTAAAGGAGGTTCATGGCCAAGGGTAAAGATGTCCGAGTAACGGTGATTTTGGAATGTACGAGTTGTGTTCGAAATCGTGTTAATAAGGAATCAACGGGCATTTCCAGATATATTACTCAAAAGAATCGACATAATACACCTAGTCGATTGGAATTGAGAAAATTCTGTCCCTATTGTTATAAACATACGATTCACGGGGAGATAAAGAAATAGATCGAACCGGTTCGGTCGCTCATGTGTCAGTCTTCCGTTCCAAGGAAGATCAAAAATGACATATTAGATATATCTAATAGATATTAATTTTAATATAAAAAAACCCAATCCTATTTCGATCAGATCACCCGTGATGGAGAATTAAGAAATAGGATTAGGGTCTTTTCTTTAGGATAAGGAATAAACAAACCATGGATAAATCCAAGCGAATCTTTCTTAAATCCAAGCGATCTTTTCGTAGGCGTTTGCCTCCGATTCAATCGGGGGATCGAATTGATTATAGAAACATGAGTTTAATTAGTCGATTTATTAGCGAACAAGGAAAAATATTATCTAGACGGGTGAATCGATTGACCTTAAAACAACAACGATTAATTACTATTGCTATAAAACAAGCTCGTATTTTATCTCCGTTACCTTTTCTTAATAATGAGAAACAATTTGAAAGAAGCGAGTCAACCGCTAGAACTACGGGTCTTAGAACCAGAAAAAAATAGGCTGACTCTTGAAGTGAATCAAAAAAATTCCAACCTAAACCAAAACTCCAATGCGGATTGACGCTTTTTTTTTCTAAAAATAGGAAATCAAAATTGGATTGTCGTGTCGTTTGAAAAAAAAAAAAAAAAAAAAAATTGGAATAATAAGAAATATTTTTTATTGAACGTGGTTCTTCATTTTCATTTTGCCGACTTTTTCATATTTTATCATACTAATTTCTACTCCACCTTCCCAGAGTTCATTCTCCAGGGAACTTCATTTAAACCATTCCAACGGATTCCCTTCACTCTCTTTATTTTATGATCTCGTTGGAAATCATATAAAGACAACTCTTATTTAATATAGCTATTTGTGCAAGTATTTTACGATTAAGAAGCAACTGTTTCTTGTACATATTGTGTATTAATTTACTATAACTAAAGTATACTTTATTGTTTCGAATTACTGCATTTATACGAGTGATCCACAAACGACGAAAATCTCTCTTTTGTCTACCCCTATCCCGATGAGCCGAAACCAAAGCTCTTATTTTCTGTTGAGTAATAGTCCGAGTAAGTCTTGAATGAGCCCCTCGAAAAGTTGATGCAAATAAACGGATTTTTGTTCTACGTCTTCGAGCTATATACCCTCGTTTAATTCTGGTCATTGAATAAATGAAACTTTGAGGAATAACTAATTGATTTCTTTTCTTTCAGCTATTCCCTTCCCGTGGCCTAGTCTATTAATAACAAAACGGATTCTTCCAATGTATAAAATAAAAATTCCAATGGCTTTTGCTACTCTAACCTTCCCGACCACGATTTTTTTCTAGGCATTTCACCTAGAAATCAAAATTGTATTGATACTAGGTATCAAAAACACATAGTAAATAAAAAAGTAATAAATAAAAATGGATTCATAGTGGGTTCCGTCGTTTCTATGGTTACTTCTTAAACGGCGAGGTCCTCTCTATACACCGGAGCCCTTCCTTCATTTAATCAATGTTATTGTTAACTTGTACAGTTCACACTCGTTTGCTCTACCATAATTATCTAGTATTAGGTCTTTCACAACGAGATCTATTTATACAGTAACGGTATTTAATTATGAAGATTTGCTGAGTAGCTGACCCTGTTAGTCCGTTCTTGCAAGAATAAGGTCTCAATTTTTGACTTTTTAAAATAAGATTTCCCCTGCTTAATGAATACCATTTGCTATCAGTGGGGAATCTTTTCTCATCTGAAATTAAAAATTTAGGTGATTGGATTTGCACCAACGGGAACCATACATTTGATACCTCAATGGAAGGGTAGATCTTTTTTTTAAGATATTGAATATTTAATGTAGTTCGTCCATTCTAGCCTACTCACTGGTACGAATGGATCGGTGATACTGGATCAATTCTTTGTCCTAGTCCGTGATCTGAACGAGTCGCACATACACCCTAGTACATGTTCCTCGTCGCTGAGGACATCCTCCAAGAGCGGGGGATTTCGTGACATTTCTGATTGGCTGTCTTGTGTTTCTAATAAGTTGTTTAATAGTTGGCATGTTGAATCATATATATAATGGTCTGGTTTAGATCGATCTTAACCGGATGCTTAGGAATTCTTTTTTTTTTTTTTTCTATAGTTTGAATTTCTATATTAAGAAATTAATAAATAGAATATTAAATCCGGTAAGAAGATAAAATACCAAATCACGAATTCATGTGAAATCCTTGTTCTTTTTCTTTTTTATTCAGTCGCTACAAGATCAACAATTCCATGAACTTGGGCTTCTGTTGCTGACATAAAAACATCTCTTTCCACGTCTTCGGATACAACCCATAAGGGTTTGCCTGTCCTTTGTGCATAAACCCTTGTGATGGTTTCGCGCAGCTTCAGCAGCTCTTCCGCTTCCAGGACAAATTCTCCCGTCTGTGCCTCATAAAAAGAACTAGCAGGTTGATGGATCATTACCCTGATGATATAATATATGATATAACATAAAAAATGTTTCTTCTATCTCGCAGGATGAAAGTGAAAGGTGAGGAGATAAAGAAAAATCAAAAAAAGGTATAAGTGAACAACCGTACAGGCATCTTTTGCGCATTGCATACGGCTCTCTAATGGAATTGACTTTTTTACCTTACCTTACTTTACTTACATCGAAGAAATATAAAATACATGATAGAGTCTATCGGACTCGGGTTGGTAAATGATCCAATAACCACCCTTCCTTTTGGAGTAGTTCAAAAATACTATGATGGTTCCGTTGCTTTAGATATTTATTTCGTCTGTTATTTAGCAATCCCAAAGTTTCTTTTTTTTTTTTTAATAAAAAAACAAGATTTATTTTCATATTTTTTCTTAACCTAAATATTGTTAAGATTAAGAGTCCCTTGGTGTGAAAACAAAAAAGTTTGTGACGCTGAAATAGGACTCCCGATAGATTGGCTAAAATCGAAAATGCCTTTTTATCTCATACTACTCTTTCGATACATAATCTAAGGGTTAAAAAAATTTTCTCATATCGAATTCGAAGTGCCATGCTATTATTACTTAATATTGATATTTCATATAGTGCGAAGGCATAGTTTTCTTTTTTCTCTCAACTCAAATAAAAAACTCATTGGCGCCGAGCGTGAGGGAATGCTAGACGTTTGGTAATTTCCCCTCCGACAAGAATAAAAGACCCCATCGAAGCGGCTAACCCCATGCATATTGTCTGTATATCTGGTCGCACAAATTGCATAGTATCATAAATAGCTACTCCGGGTATTACCCATCCGCCAGGAGAGTTTATAAACAAATACAGATCTTTGGTATCATCTTCTATGCTGAGATATACCATAAGACCAATAAGTTGATTCGAGATCTCGCTATCAACCCCTTGGCCTAAAAAAAGTAATCTTTCTCGATAAAGTCGGTTGATTGGGATAAAATGGTATCCCTTCGAAACCGTACATGCACCTTTTGATGCATACGGTTCAACAAAAATCATGAAAAAAGGAATCAATGTGTAGATTCTAGCTTTTTTTTTCATAACAGGTTTTTAAAACTTATATTTTTTAACTTAATATAATATATAATTAAAAAAAAATTAATATAATTAAAAAAAAAAATTAAATGGACTTTTCTTTCATTTTTCAAGAAAGATGAGTTTTTGCCTGCTTTGTTTATCTAAAAAAAAATTGCTAAATTTATCTGACTAACTTCTCATTGATGTAGTGTTTCATCGAAATACGATCTAAATCGCGATGTAATTTTCTTGTTCCTGACTGGGCTTCTTCAATTTTTTTAGGTTTATGCTCTACTCCGAGTAAAGATCCGCCCGATTTGGATTTGTACATATAGGACAAATGCTGCAATACCACATCCTTTTGCTACGACTTCCCCATTTTTTTTTTTTTTTTTTCAATTTATTTCATGTCTTACAACAAATATTCAACGCATTCATCATATTACTCGATTGATTAACAGTTTCAGATCACTTCGATTTCTCAATATCTAAATAAGTAAAAATAATATCTAAAAAAAATATCTAAATCGAAATTAAATAGAAATAACTAAAATATGATATAAATATGATATTTAAGTCGTAATCATAAATATATTTATTACAAATTGGTTTTCTTTCTAAACGGAGCCTGGATATTTCATTTGATTGGTCTAACCAAGCCAACCATAAATTATTCTAATTGATAATATTAATCCGTATACCCTCCCTAAAAAATGGATCTAATTGCACTTCACGCTCCAAATTTTTGATAATTGAATCAATCTTTCTCGGGCGAAAGAGGGGACATCTCGATCGGGGAAGAGAACGGGGAAATACCGTATGCCCAATATATCTGACAAGTCGCACTATACGTCAATCCACACTGCATCTTCCTCTCCAGGACTTCGAAAAGGTACTCTTGGAACACCAATAGGCATTAAATAAAAGAAAAATTAAGTACTATATCTCACTTTGATGTGAAAGCGTAACAGTGGGTTTAGTGGCCTAATACTATTAATTTTAGTATCCTAGTTGATAAAAAAAAGAAGACAAAATGAATAAAGGAAAATTCTTACAAATGAGTCCTTTGAATGATGAACAAATATATATACATTCACTCATATAAAATGGTATCAACCCCCCTACCATTGCGTATTGTTACTTATCGGGTGTAGAATAGATCTGCTTCTTTTTGTTCCTACGAACAAAATAGTTTCATTATTACTAAAAGTAATTATTACGAAAAGTATTCAAACAAATAGTAATCCTTTTCCCGAGAGAATCCCCTAAAAAAAGGGTCTATAGCAGAGCTTTTTCCAATGCAATAAAGTTACATTGTGTCTATTTTTCGTTGATAAAGGGGTATTTCCATGGGTTTGCCTTGGTATCGTGTTCATACTGTCGTATTGAATGATCCCGGCCGTTTGATTGCTGTCCATATAATGCATACAGCTCTGGTTGCTGGTTGGGCCGGTTCGATGGCTCTATACGAATTAGCCGTTTTTGATCCCTCTGATCCTGTTCTTGATCCAATGTGGAGACAGGGTATGTTCGTTATACCCTTCATGACTCGTTTAGGAATAACGAATTCATGGGGCGGTTGGAGTATCACTGGGGGGACTGTAACGAATCCGGGTATTTGGAGTTACGAAGGTGTGGCCGGGGCACATATTGTGTTTTCTGGTTTGTGTTTTTTGGCAGCTATCTGGCATTGGGTGTATTGGGATCTAGAAATATTTACTGATGAACGTACAGGAAAACCCTCTTTGGATTTGCCTAAGATCTTTGGAATTCATTTATTTCTCTCAGGGGTGGCTTGCTTTGGTTTTGGTGCATTTCATGTAACAGGATTGTACGGTCCTGGAATATGGGTGTCCGACCCTTATGGACTAACCGGAAGGGTACAGGCCGTAAATCCAGCGTGGGGTGTGGAGGGTTTTGATCCTTTTGTTCCGGGAGGAATAGCTTCTCATCATATTGCAGCAGGGACCTTAGGCATATTGGCAGGTCTATTTCATCTTAGTGTTCGCCCACCCCAACGTCTATACAAAGGATTACGTATGGGAAATATTGAAACTGTCCTTTCCAGTAGTATTGCTGCTGTCTTTTTTGCAGCTTTTGTAGTTGCTGGAACTATGTGGTATGGTTCAGCAACCACCCCGATTGAGTTGTTTGGTCCCACGCGCTATCAATGGGATCAAGGATACTTCCAACAAGAAATATATCGAAGAATTGGTGCTGGCTTAGCCGAAAATCAAAGTTTATCCGAAGCTTGGTCTAAAATTCCTGAAAAACTAGCTTTTTATGATTACATCGGCAATAATCCGGCAAAAGGGGGATTATTCAGAGCGGGCTCAATGGACAACGGGGATGGAATAGCTGTTGGGTGGTTAGGACATCCTATCTTTAGAGATAAAGAGGGGCATGAACTTTTTGTACGTCGTATGCCGACCTTTTTTGAAACATTTCCTGTTGTTTTGGTCGATGGGGATGGAATTGTTAGAGCCGATGTTCCTTTTAGAAGGGCAGAATCCAAATATAGTGTCGAACAAGTAGGTGTAACTGTTGAGTTCTATGGCGGCGAATTGAATGGAGTCAGTTATAGCGACCCTGCTACTGTGAAAAAATATGCTAGACGTGCTCAATTGGGTGAAATTTTTGAATTAGACCGTGCTACTTTGAAATCCGATGGTGTTTTTCGTAGCAGTCCAAGGGGTTGGTTTACCTTTGGGCATGCTTCATTTGCTTTGCTCTTCTTCTTCGGACACATTTGGCATGGTGCTAGAACCTTGTTTAGAGATGTTTTTGCTGGTATTGATCCGGATTTAGATTCTCAAGTGGAATTTGGAGCATTCCAAAAACTTGGCGATCCAACTACAAGAAGACAGGTAGTTTGATAAAATATTGCTTTGTTTGTTACTTTTCGTTTTTAGTTTATTTGACTGACTAGAGGGTTGGGGTACCGGATAAATCTTGATTTTACATTCAGCTCGCTGCCTTTTCTTTGACTTTTGTTCTTTTTTTATCCGGGAGACGGTCCAAAATAAACAGGTATGGAAGCTATAATTGTAAACCACGATCGAATCTATGGAAGCATTGGTTTATACATTCCTTTTAGTCTCAACTTTAGGAATAATTTTTTTCGCTATCTTTTTTCGTGAACCGCCTAAAGTTCCGACAAAAAAGTAAAATGATTTTTCATTATCTCAATTGAAAGTAATGATCCTCCCATTATTGGGAGGATCATTACTTCGACTAGTCCCCGTGTTCCTCGAATGGATCTCTTAGTTGTTGAGAGGGTTGCCCAAACGCAGTATATAAGGCGTACCCAGTAAAACTTACAAGTAAACCAGATAAAAAGATGGCAACTAGGGTTGCTGTTTCCATTATTATATAGTTTTAAGACATTATATAGTTTTAAGACCACAATGGATCTATGATAAGATCATTTATTTACAACGGAATGGTATACAAAGTCAATAGATCTTAATGAATATAAAATATTATGGCTACACAAACCGTTGAGGGTAGTTCTAGATCTGGCCGTCCAAAACGAACGAATGCCGGGAATTTATTGAAACCCTTGAATTCAGAATATGGTAAAGTAGCTCCCGGTTGGGGAACTACTCCTTTGATGGGTCTCGCAATGGCTCTATTTGCAGTATTTCTATCTATTATTTTGGAGATTTATAATTCTTCCATTTTACTGGATGGAATTTCAATGAATTAGATTTATAAGAACCATTAACTAGCTTTTTCACTCCTTAAAGTGAAGCATTTAGTTTTCTTATTTTTATCCCATTCTATTTTGGTAGTTCGACCGTGGAATTTCTTTTTTCTGTATTTCCGGAATATGAGTGTGTGACTTGGTATAATTGATCCTATGGCTAGTACAGAGAATAGATCTGTCATCTTGATAGAGACGGTTTTACTTCGTCGGATATTTATTTTAGTATCTGGAGCACGGAATATATGAAATAGATTACAAAACATTAAAACTATGATTCATACTTAATAGTCAGACCCCGTGGCCGGACTTCAAAAAAATTTAATAGAGTTAATAGAAAGATTTTTATTCTTTCAAACTTCCATTTATGCTTATTTTGATCAAGGGACAAAGATTTCTTTTGATTTTTCGTCATTAGATCTAGTGATTGAATAAGCGATGATCCAACGATTCTTACTCAGGGAATTTTTGGACTTAGTTTGAGAAGGTTTTATTGAATCATCGTGGTTCTAGTATGAATCTGAGGTTTTAATCGATTCATAGGGTCTTAACAAGAGAATTCCTATCAATTAAGAAAAAACAGTAGTAAAGCCGCATTACACATAAATAACAACAAAGCAAATAGGTAAATAGAAAATTCAAGAGGCCTATAACGATCAATATCTCAATATAGAGACGACTGAGCCGACTTGATTTTTTAGCATTATAACCACAAAGAATAGTTTTCGGGTTTTTTTATTCTTTCATATCTTAAGAAAAAACGGAATCATAAAATTAAAAAATTTCAAACTTTCTATTGCACACATCCGTTAGAACTATAGTATTGGGGTGTTTCTGTTTGAGCCGTACGAGATGAAATTTTCATATACGGTTCTCGGGGGGGGTCTCCGTGGTTTACCTATCTCAATAAAATCTATGACTGGTTCGAAGAACGTCTTGAGATTCAGGCAATTGCGGATGATATAACTAGTAAATATGTTCCTCCTCACGTCAACATATTTTATTGTCTAGGAGGAATTACGCTTACTTGTTTTTTAGTACAAGTAGCTACAGGGTTTGCTATGACTTTTTATTATCGTCCGACGGTTACAGAGGCTTTTGCTTCTGTTCAATATATAATGACTGAAGCTAACTTTGGTTGGTTAATCCGATCAGTTCATCGATGGTCGGCAAGTATGATGGTCCTAATGATGATTCTGCACGTATTTCGTGTGTATCTCACTGGTGGTTTTAAAAAACCTCGTGAATTGACTTGGGTTACAGGTGTGGTTTTGGGTGTATTGACCGCATCTTTTGGTGTAACCGGTTATTCCTTACCTTGGGACCAAATTGGTTATTGGGCCGTAAAAATTGTAACAGGCGTGCCCGATGCTATTCCTGTAATAGGATCGCCCCTGGTAGAGTTATTACGCGGAAGTGCTAGTGTGGGA